TTGGATCGTGCCACATCACTTATTCTACAGGATCTTACGGAGCCTGTTCATGCATGACATAATTAGGACATGATCATAGAAAAAATTCTCCTCAAGCGAACCGGCCTATCCTATGCTACATAGGGGGATTTACGTGGTGGTTGGATGCGGAGACACGTTTGGTTGTGAATTTCAACGTGGCGGATAAAATAATATATCAGCATGGCCCAATCAATAGTTCAAGTCACACACTCCCATAATCCATCCATCCTCTCTTCGGAGAATCCACTTCAACTATTCTTATCAAATAAGAACTAAACTACTTCGGAGTTGAAGAGAAGTATCAAAAAACATGTCTTATTTTTTCAATAATACATATTTGTAGCAATGAAATACTATTGTTCCTTCCCGATAGGATATATCAGAAATTACAAATATCTATGATCTGTTTTCTCTATAAAATAAAGCTATAACTATAAAGGACCTGAAATACCTTGCTTACGTATCATTGGGAAGTGCATTAACATAAATACGGCAGTAAGAAGAGGCAATACAAAAGTGTGTAAACTATAAAAACGAGTCAAGGTAGATTGACCCACACTAGCACTTCCACGTAATAACTCTACCAAAGGAGATCCTATTATAGGAATAGCGTCAGGCACGCCTGTCACAATTTTTACTGCCCAATAACCAATTTGGTCCCGAGGTAAGGAATAACCAGTTACACCAAAAGATGCAGTCAATACAGCCAGAACCACACCTGTAACCCAAGTTAATTCGCGGGGTTTTTTAAACCCACCTGTAAGATACACACGAAATACGTGCAGAATCATCATTAGAACCATCATACTTGCTGACCATCGATGAACTGATCGAATTAACCAACCAAAGTTAGCTTCAGTCATTATGTATTGAACAGAGGAAAAGGCCTCCGTAACAGTTGGACGATAGTAAAAAGTCATAGCAAAACCCGTAGCTACTTGTACTAAAAAACAAGTAAGCGTGATTCCTCCTAGACAATAAAATATGTTGACATGAGGAGGAACATATTTACTAGTTATATCATCTGCAATCGCTTGAATCTCGAGACGTTCCTCGAACCAATCATATACTTTATTGAGATAGGGAATCCGAGAGGACCCCCCCCCCCGAGAACCGTATATGAGAATTTCATCTCGTACGGCTCAAACAGAAACACACAAATACCGATTTTGACGGATATGCAATAGAAAGTTCAAAACTTCTTAGCTGCTCGATGCAATTTGTGCCAAAGATAGGAAGTAAAAAAAATCCGAAATCTCTTCTTTGTGATACTAATGCCAAAAATATCAAGTTAGCTCGTACACCTTTCTTTATATTGATATTGATCGTTCCAGGCCTCTTGAATCTTCTCTTTCCTATTTTTGTTTGTTTTTGTTATTTAATTTGTTGTTTTTTGTGCGTAATGCGGGTCGACTTTTGTTTTACTGTTGATAGGAATTCCCTTGTTAAGACCCTATAAATCAATTAAAACCTCAGATTCATACAAGAACCACGATGATTTAATCCCAAGCTAAATAAAAGGGTTCTTTGAGTAAAAACCATTTGATCATCAATTATTCAATTTCAATGAGTGGATGTAATGACTCAACAAAATCTAGAGAAAGAAGTTGTTCTTCAGATAAAATTAATTTCATAAGTCTAAAGAAAGAAAAATCATTTAATTTAGGAAATACCCATCTGAAATTTTTTTTAGTCCGGTTGCGAGGTCTAAATAATAGGTATGAATCATAGTTAGAATATTTTGTTTTTCTTACTTTTTTCTATAATATTCCGTGTTCCAGATATTAGAATAAATATCCGACGGGGTGGAATCATCTTAATTTAATAGAGATGACAGGGCCGTTCTCTGTATTATCAATAGGATCAATTATAACAAGTCACACGCTCATATTCCGGAAATACCGAAAAAAGAAATACCACAGTCGAACTACCAAAAAGGTCTATAAATCCAAGTTTAAAATAAAATTTTTTTGATTGAAAAACTAGAGGTTCATAGTTCTTATAAACCTAACTCATTGAAATTCCATCCAGTAAAACGGAAGAATTATAAATTTCCAAAATAATAGATAGGAATATTGCAAATAGAGCCATTGCAACTCCCATAAGTGGTGTAGTCCCCCAGCCCGGAGCTACTTTACCATATTCTGAATTCAATGGTTTCAATAAACTCCCTACAGTAGTTTGTCTTGGCCTAGATCTAGAACTACCCTCAACGGTTTGTGTAGCCATAAATCCTATTTAATCATTGGTTGAGATCAGTTGACTTTGTATACTATTCCGTTGTAATTGTAAATAAATAAACGATCTTATCGTAGATCCATTGTGATCTTGAAATTTTCTAAAAATGGAAACAGCAACCTTAGTCGCCATCTTCATATCAGGTTTACTTGTAAGCTTTACGGGGTACGCCTTATATACCGCTTTTGGGCAACCCTCTCAACAACTAAGAGATCCATTCGAGGAACACGGAGACTAGACTTGTTGAAGTAATGAGCCTCTTGATATGAGAGCCCATTACTTCAGTTTCTATAATGAAAAATTATTTCATTATTTTTTAGTCGGAACCTTAGGTGGTTCTCGAAAAAAGATAGCGAAAAAAATTATCCCTAAAGTCGAGACTAAAAGGAATGTATAAACCAATGCTTCCATAGATTCGATCGTGGTTTACAATTATAGCTTTCACATCTATTCATTTGATTGAGTGGGATCATTTACCATAAAAAAAGAGGGGAAAGAATCAACGAAAATAAGTTGATTCAAGTCTCTATTTTTTTCTCGGGTACCCGAGAAAAAAATAGAGATAGAGGATAAAGATACCAGAGCAGTCTTGTATCAAACTACTTGTCTCTTTGTAGTTGGATCTCCAAGTTTTTGGAATGCTCCAAATTCCACTTGAGCATCCAAATCTGGATCAATACCAGCAAAAACATCTCTAAACAAGGTTCTAGCGCCATGCCAAATATGTCCAAAAAAGAAAAGCAAAGCAAACGAAGCATGCCCAAAAGTGAACCAACCCCTTGGACTACTACGAAAAACACCATCAGATTTTAAAGTAGCCCGGTCTAATTCAAAAATTTCGCCTAATTGTGCGCGCCTAGCATATTTTTTCACAGTAGCAGGATCGCTATAATTGACTCCATTGAGTTCGCCACCATAGAACTCAACAGTTACACCTACTTGTTCGACACTATACTTTGATTCTGCCCTTCGAAAAGGAACATCTGCCCGAACAATTCCATCTCCATCTACTAAAACTACCGGGAATGTTTCAAAAAAAGTAGGCATACGACGTACAAAAAGCTCGCGCCCTTCTTTATCTCTAAAGACGGGATGTCCTAACCATCCAACAGCTATTCCATCCCCGCTATCCATTGAGCCCGCTCTGAATAATCCCCCTTTTGCCGGATTATTACCAATGTAATCATAAAAAGCTAATTTTTCGGGAATTTTAGACCAAGCTTCCGATAAACTTAGATTTTCAGCTAGTCCGGCACCAACTCTTCGATATATCTCTTGCTGGAAGTATCCCTGATCCCACTGATAACGAGTGGGACCAAATAACTCGATTGGGGTTGTTGCTGAACCATACCACATAGTTCCAGCAACAACAAAAGCTGCAAAAAAAACAGCAGCGATACTACTAGAAAGTACAGTTTCAATATTGCCCATACGTAATCCTTTGTAGAGACGTTGAGGCGGACGGACACTAAGATGGAATAGGCCTGCCAATATGCCCAGTGTACCTGCTGCAATATGATGAGAGGCGATTCCGCCGGGAACAAAAGGATCAAAACCTTCCGCGCCCCACGCTGGACTTACAGATTGTACTTTTCCAGTTAGTCCATAAGGATCAGACACCCATATTCCAGGACCATATAAGCCTGTTACATGAAATGCGCCAAAGCCAAAGCAAGCCACTCCTGAAAGAAATAAATGAATTCCAAAGATTTTGGGCAAATCCAAAGAAGGTTTTCCTGTACGTTCATCACAGAATATTTCTAAGTCCCAATACACCCAATGCCAGATGGCCGCTAAAAAACACAAGCCAGAAAACACAATATGTGCTCCGGCCACGCCTTCATAGCTCCAAATACCCGAATTCGTTACAGTTCCTCCTGAAATACTCCAACCACCCCATGAATTGGTTATTCCTAAACGAGTCATGAAGGGTATAACGAACATACCTTGTCTCCACATTGGATCAAGAACAGGGTCAGAGGGATCAAAAACCGCCAATTCATATAGAGCCATCGAACCGGCCCAACCGGAAACTAGAGCCGTATGCATTATATGGACAGAAAGCAATCGGCCGGGATCATTCAATACGACAGTATGAACACGATACCAAGGCAAACCCATGGAAATACCCCTTTCTCAAAGAAAAATAGACACTATGTAACTTTATCGCATTGCAATAGACTTCTACTATTTACCTAATCTTTTCAGCGAATTCTGTATGAGAAAAGGTTACTTTTTATTGTATTCCGTTGAAAATAACGGCTGAATTCTGTTCGTAAGAACAAAGAGAAGCAGATCTATTCTATACCCGATAAGTACCAATACGCAATGGGAGCATTAGTCCTATTTTGGGGGAATGAATGTATGGATCCTTTTTATTATTCGAACGATCTATCTCTTCATTAAGATTTTTATTTCTTAATTCTATCTTTCTCTAAAAACCTTCGAAGAAGACAATAAACTCATTCTTACGTTTCCATATTAAAGTGAAGTATAGTACTTAAATTTTTTCTTTAATTTAATGCCCATTGGTGTTCCAAAAGTACCTTTTCGGAGTCCTGGAGAGGAAGATGCAGTTTGGGTTGACGTATAGTGCGACTTGTCAGACATATTGGGTCATATGGAATTTCCCCATTTTCTCCCCCGATCGAGATATCCTCTGTTTCGCCCAAGAAATATTGTATTGATTGAAGAATCAATCATGCGTAGCATGAAGTTAAATTAGATTAATTTCGATTGAGGAGCAATATTCTTAATTAGAAGAATTTATGGTTAACTTGGACTAAAAAAATGGAGTATCCAGGCTCTGCTCATAAAATACCAAATGGGTAAAATACCAAATGGGTAATAGTAATATATGTAGAATTACCGCTTGTAGCTATGCATAGAAGATTCTTCTATTTTATTTATTTAATTAGAGAAGCACTCTTAAACTGCCATGTCAACCATTATAATAAATACATTGAATAGTTTTTTGGAGACATGAAACGAATTGAAAAAAAAACTCGTAGCAAAAAGAAGTGGTACTGAGATCATTTGTCCTATATGTACAACTAGAATTCGGATAGATCTTTCCCCGGAGTAGAACATGAACCTAAAAGAATTCAAAGGGCCCATTCAGGAACAAGAAAATGACATCGTGATTTAAATCTCGACGAAACAATACATCAATGAGAGGTTAATTAAATAAGTTCAGTAAATTCTTTTTTTTTTTTTTAGGGAAGGGAAGGGGTAACTTTCTTTTTTTAATGGAAGAAAAAACCCCTTCATTAGAAAAAAAAGAATCTCTTAAAAAAAAGAGAGATAGGATTGGAATCGACACATTGATTCTTTATTTTCGCAATTTTTTTGAACCGTATGCATCCAAAGATGCACGTACGGTTCAAAAGGGATATAATTTTGTCCTAATCAACCGACTTTATCGAGAAAGATTACTTTTTTTAGGACAAGAAGTTGATAGCGAGATCTCAAATCAACTTGTTGGTCTCATGGTATATCTCAGTATAGAAGATGATACTAAGGATCTTTATTTGTTTATAAATTCCCCTGGTGGATGGGTAATACCAGGAATCGCTATTTATGATACTATGCAATTTGTTTCGCCCGATGTACATACAATATGCATGGGATTAGCCGCTTCAATGGGATCCTTCATTCTGGTCGGAGGGGAAATTACCAAACGTCTAGCATTCCCCCATGCTTGGCGCCAATGAGTTTTTATTAAAAAAAAAAAGAAGAAGAAGACTATGCCTTCGCCATATTGAATATGAATAATAGGTAATAATAGCATGGCACTTCGAGTTCGATATGAACAAACTATTATTGTTTTTTCTAACACGATATTTTCTATCGAGATAGTAGTATGAAAAAAGGTTATTTCCGACTTGATCTTCTATGTCGGGAGTGCATTTCAGCGTCACAAACCGTTTTCTTCCACACCAGAAGCCTTTTTCTGATATTTCTCTTACGAAGAAAAGAGTACGAAAAAAAAAAAGAAACTTTGGGATTGCTAAATCACAGACGAGATAAATATAGAAAGCAACAGAACCATCATAGTATTTTTTTTTACATTACAATATGAATGAAAGGAAGGGTGGTAAATGGATCATTCAACAATCTAGATCAGATGGATTCCTTTTTTTTTTCTTCGATAAAATAGAAGGGGGAAAAGGAAATTCCATTGCAGAGCCGTATGCAATGCACAAAAGGTGCCTGTACGGTCCGTCGTTCAATTCTATTTTTTTCTTGTTTTTTTTAGTCCTTACTTTAATCCAATTCTTCAAGATAGAAGAACCGTTCATGCATGATGTTAGATCAATATTATCAGGGTTATGATTCACCAACCTGCTAGTTCTTTTTATGAGGCACAAGCAGGGGAATTTATCTTGGAAGCGGAAGAACTACTCAGACTTCGCGAAACCCTCACAAAGGTTTATGTACAAAGAACAGGTAACCCTTTATGGGTTATATCCGAAGACATGGAGAGAGATGTTTTTATGTCAGCAACAGAAGCCCAAGCTCATGGCATTGTTGATCTTGTAGCGGTCGAAAATGAAACTATTGGGGATTTCGCCTAAATATATGATTCCCTCCATAATTCTATTTTTTCGTGATTTGATATTGAATGTAAATAATTCATAATCATCAATAAATCAGGTTAAGATCGATCTAAACCAACCTATTTTATTATATATATGTATGATATGCCGACAATTAAACAACTTATTAGAAACACAAGACAGCCAATACGAAATATCACGAAATCCCCCGCACTTAGGGGGTGCCCTCAACGACGGGGAACATGTACTCGGGTGTATGTGCGACTCGTTTAGATCATGAGTTCAAACAAAATAAATACAGCAATTTTTCAAGTACCAATCACCAGTACCAAGGAATAAAGATAGATAGGATGGAAAAACTTACTATCTATAAAGCTAAAGATTCATCATCTACCTATATTTTTGTGTATTAAATTTATGGTTCCCATTGGTGCAAATCCAATCACCTCAGTTTGAGATGAGAAGTAATTCCCCATTGGTAGCAAATAGTTATCTATTAAGCGGAGGAAAGAGTACTATAAAGAAGCAAAAAGGTTATGCTCCTATTCTTGAAAGAACGGACTAACAAGGTCAGCTACCTAGCTAACTTTCATAATTAAATGCCGTCACTGTATGGATAACCCTTTTGTGAAAAGAACTATTACTGATTGGTAGAGCTAAACTAAGGAGTGTGAACTATACAAGTTCACAATAACATTTGGTTAAATGAAAGAAAAGGCTCCGGTGTATAGAGAGGACCTCACCGTTTACGAAGTAACCATAGAAACGATGGAACCCACTATTTTTTTTTTTTTTTCGCTAGAATTTATTCTTTCCGGGTAAAATACCCGGAAAGAATAAAAAATCGTGGTTGGGAAGGTCATAGTAGCAAAAGCCATTGGAATTTATATTTTATATATCGGAATAATCCGTTTTGGTATTAATTAACGAGAGGGGGGATAAGAGGATGACTGAAAGAAAAGAAATCAATTAGTTATTCATTAAAGTTTAATTTGATTCAATGACCAGAGTTAGACGAGGATATATAGCTCGGAGACGTCGAACAAAAATTCGTTTATTTGCATCAACCTTTATAGGGGCCCATTCAAGACTTACCCGAACTGCTACTCAACAGAAAATGAGAGCTTTGGTTTCCTCTCATCGGGATAGGGGCAGACAAAAGAGGGACTTTCGTCGTTTGTGGATTACTCGAATAAATGCAGCAGCTCGTGAGAATATGGTATTCTATAGTTATAGTAAATTCATACACAATCTGTATAAGAAGCAATTGCTTCTTAATCGTAAAATACTTGCGCAAATAGCTATATCAAATAAGAATTGTCTTTACATGATTTCCAATAAGATTAGCAAATAAAAGAGATTAAAAAGTCATATATCATATATATTTAAATAGCGAAAACAGAATAGAATTCCCCGGAGAATGGACTCCGGGAAGATAGAATAAAAATGAATTTAAGAAATTAAAAAGAAATTAAGATAAGTAGTGGGAATGAACGAATATCTTTCAAAAAAAAAGATTTCTTCTTTCCCTATTTGTTGTTTCTTATAACACAACAATCAAATCTGGATTCGAGGTTTTTCGAGCAAAACATCAATCTGAGCTTGAGTTCCGCTTGGAGTTTTGAATCAATAGGAAGAGTATATCTAAGAGTATATCTATTTATTTCGGGTTCTGGGACCAGCCGTTCTAGGGATCGACTCAGCTTTCTCAAACTGTTTTTCATTATTAAGAAAAGGTAACAAAGATAAAATACGAGCTTGTTTTATAGCAATAGTAATTAATCGTTGTTGTTTCAAGGTCAATCTATTCACCCGTCTAGATAATATTTTTCCTTGTTCACTAATAAATCGACTAATTAAACTCATGTTTCTATAATCAATTTGATCCCCCGATTCAATTGGGGGAAAACGCCTACGAAAAGATCGCTTGGATTTGCGAAAAGGTTGCTTGGATTTATCCATGGTTTATTCCTTATCTCTAAATTTCTATTTCTTTATTCATTTCAGATCTGACCGAAATGAGTTTTCTTTTTTTATTTGTATATTATATATTTATATACATATATATGTTAAGTTTTTCTTTTTCCTGTTCCTTTGAAAAATAATACAATACATATGTTCCATTCGATCTATTTCTTTATTTCCCCATGAATCGTATGCTTGCGACAATAACGACAAAACTTTCTCAAGTCTAATCGACTGGGTGTATTGTGTCGATTCTTTTGAGTAATATATCTAGAAATGCCCGGCAATTTCTTATTGACACCATTTTGGGCACAACTGGTACACTCCAAAATAACTCTAACTCGGACATCTTTACCCTTAGCCATGAACCTCCTTTAAATTTTTGATCGACTTAATTCTTCTATTTTCGACCCGAATCTAAATCTAAGAAGACGAAAACAACAAAAAAGAAAATATATATATATAAATATAAATAAAAGTTACTAACTAGTTAATTCCAATTAATACTAATAGAAATTAATAGAATATAATAATTTTATGTGAGTAATACAATTTTTTCTAATTATCAATTATTCTTTCCAGTATTTCATTTAAGTATCCTTTTTTCTATGCTATGATTTCGTGGAATTTTTTACCCTATACAGGAACCTCTTTTCCATTTCTGTTCTCCAAAATAAAATAGGATTTTAAACTATAATTAAAAAAAGGGGAATGACAAAGCATCGGGGAATAAACGATTAATTTCTATCAATAGACCCGCTAAAGACCCAAACCATAGAGTAGTTAGCACGGGTGCTGTGGAGAGATATGTTTTTATATCCCGCATTGAAAATCCTCCTTCTTTATTGTAATACATATATGGTCAGATGCTGTAGTTCAAGATCATTTGTCTTTTTTGTACGGAATTCCTAACAAAAATAAATATCTACAATGAGCAGTAGATGAGGTTTTCCTATCCCTGTCCCTAAAAAAGAAAGGGGTACCCCTTTCTTTTTTCTTAAGCATTCTAATAAATATGCATTCTTTTTTTATCAGATGTATATAATTTTTGATTATTTATTATATGAAACCAAAAAGAAGAAATGACAAGAAAATTTTATATGGATACAGAAAAAAATAACGATATGGAAAACAAGACATGGATTTTGTACAATGACATTGTACAATAATTTTAAAAGGGATGTAGCGCAGCTTGGTAGCGCGTTTGTTTTGGGTAC